ACGAATTGTTGTAGATTTAAATTTCAATTAGAGAGTTCGTGCACAATATAAGCGGAACTATATAGACATCTGATCATATATGTATTACCATTATGTAGTACAAATTACTATAAAGAATAAAGAAGGAGTTTTTAAAATGAGAGATCTAAAAACATATCTCTCCGTGGCACCAGTAGTAAGTACTCTCTGGTTCGGATCTTTAGCGGGTCTATTGATAGAGATCAATCGTTTATTCCCAGATGCGTTGATATTCCCTTTTTTTTCATTCTAGTGATTAACCCATTCTAGTTGTTAACCCGGGAAGGGGTGAAGAAGATTACAGCTACAATCAAATATCTGTGACTAATCCTCTCCCCTTATCTTTTTTTTGTTATTAGAATACAAAATAATTTAGAAAAAGAAAAGAGAAAGAATAAAAGTGGATTCAACCTCAGTCAAACTCGGACTTGGGCCTAGGTTCCAATTAAATTACTAAACGAGTGATAACGGAAATAAAAATTGGATGGCTAGCACAAAAATATAATACAAGATACTGAAATGAAAAATGAAATACTGTACTGCGATTCTAAATTTTGAAATCCTTGTATTACTTATTATTACTATAATATGATATGATTGCAACGAAATCTTTCATCATTTTAGCAACTTCTGTTTTTTTCGTTCTTTTTTTCTTTTCGTCATTTTGTTTTGGATTTGAAAATAAAATAGTTGCGTAAATCAAAAATACAAAGGAGGTTCATGGCCAAGGGTAAAGATGCCCGAGTAACGGTTATTTTGGAATGTACTAGTTGTGTTCGAAACATTTCTAATAAAGAATCAATGGGGATTTCCAGATATATTACTCAAAAGAATCGACACAATACACCTAGTCGATTGGAATTGAGAAAATTCTGTCCCTGTTGTTACAAACATACGATTCATGGGGAGATAAAGAAATAGATCCGTCTGTGTGTAACCCTTCCATTCCAAGGAAAATGAAAAATGACATATAGAAAATAGATTTTCTATTTAATAAAAAAAAAAAAATAAATCCTATTTCTTAATTCTAAAAAGGAATAAACAAACCATGGATAAATCAAAGCGAATCCTTCTTAAATCCAAACGATCTTTTCGTAGGCGTTTGCCCCCGATTCAATCGGGGGATCGAATTGATTATAGAAACATGAGTTTAATTAGTCGATTTATTAGTGAACAAGGAAAAATATTATCTAGACGCGTAAATAGATTGACTTTAAAACAGCAACGATTAATTACTATTGCTATAAAACAAGCTCGTATTTTATCTTTGTTACCTTTTCTTAATAATGAAAAACAATTTGAAAGAAGCGAGGCAATCGCTAGAACTATTGGTCTTAGAACTAGAAATAAATAAGCTTACCTTTCAATTGAATAAAAATGAAAATCTAAACGCTCAAAGTAGGATTGATGCTTTGTTCAAAAAATCCGAGAACCTAGATTTGATTTTCGTGTTGTAAGAATAAAAAAAAAAAAAGAATGAGGGAAGCAGAATCAATCTTTTTTTTTTTTATTGAACATCTTTGTTCATTTTGACAATTTTATGATATTTATCATACTAATTTCTACTCTACCTTCCCGGCGTTCATTCTGCAGGGAACTCCATTTAAACTATTCCGATGGATTCTTTCCACTCTTCTTATTTTCTAATCTCATTTGAAATCATATAAAGACAATTCCTATTTAATATAGCGATTTGTGCAAGTATTTTACGATTAAGAAGCAACTGCTTCTTGTACAGATTGTTCATTAATCCACTATAATTATAGTATACTTTACTGTCTCGAACGACTGCATTTATTCGAGCGATCCATAAATGGCGAAAATCCCTTTTTTTCCTAACTCTATCCCGATAGGATGAAACCAAAGCTCTTATTTTCTGTTGAGTAATAGTTCGAGTAAGTCTTGAATGAGCCCCTCGAAAACTTGCTGCAAATAAACGAATTTTTGTTCTACGTCTCCGAGTTATATATCCTCGTTTAATTCTGGTCATTGAATAAAAAAAACTTTGATGAATAACTAATTGATTTCTTTTCTTTCAGTTATTCCTTTCCTAGTCTATTAATAACAAAACGGATTTTTCCAATGTATAAAAAAAAATTCCAATGGCTTTTGCTACTATAACCTTCCCGACCACTATTTTTTTTTTTCTTTTTTGGGGAGGCATTTCATCTCATAATAAAAAATTGTATTGATATTGTGATACTAAGTATCAAAAAAACATAGTAAACAAAAAAAAAAAAAAAAATAGAAATGGATAAAGAAATAGTGGTTTCCATCGTTTCTATGGTTAGTTCTTAAACGGTGAGGTCCTCTCTATACACCGGAGCTCATTCTTTTCTATTGTTAACTTGTACAGTTCACGTTCTTTGGCTCTACTCATGAATTATCGTTCTTTCACAATGAGATTTACCTATGCAGTAACGGTATTTAATTATGAAGATTCGCCGGGTAGCTAACCCTCTTAGTCCGTTTTTGCAAGAAGAAGGGTATAATATAATCCTTCTGTTAAATAGGATTTCCTCCGCGTAATGGATAAGCATTTATTACCAATGGGGAATTCTTTCTCATCTTAAATTGAAAACGGGGGTGATTGGATTTGCACCAATATAAACCATAAATTTGATACACAATAAAGGGTACGAGAAATCTTTTTTTTTAGATAGTGAATGTAGCTCTTCCATTCTATCCTATTCATTCACTGGTATTGATCACTGATACTGGAAAAATACTTTCATTTCTTTTGTGCCAGTCTATGATCTGAACGAGTCGCACATACACCCTAGTACATGTTCCTCGACGCTGAGGACATCCCCGAAGGGCGGGCGATTTGGTGACATTTTTGATTGGCTGTCTTGTGTTTCTAATAAGTTGTTTAATAGTTGGCATGTTGAATCATATACATAATGAATTGGTTTAGATCGATCCTAACCGGATGATTATGAATTAGTTCTAGATTCTATATTAATAATTAATAGTATTAATAATACTAGATTAATTATTAATTAATAGAAAATATTCTATTAAACCCAGTAAGAAGATAAAATCTCAAATTGCGGATTTGCAAAAAATACCTTCTTTCCATTTTTTATTCAACGGCTACAAGATCAACAATTCCATGAGCTTGGGCTTCTGTTGCTGACATAAAAACATCCCTTTCCATGTCTTCGGATATAACCCATAAGGGTTTGCCTGTTCTTTGTACATAAACTCTTGTGATGCTTTCCCGCAACTTCAGTAGTTCTTCCGCTTCCAAAATAAATTCTCCCGTTTGTGCCTCATAAAAAGAACTAGCAGGTTGATGGATCATTACCCTGATGATTTAATAAACGGTTTCTCTATCTCACATGATGAGTTAAAGAGAAAAACAATAAATAAATTGAAACAACCGTACAGGCATCTTTTGTGCATTGCATACGGCTTCACAATGGAATTCATTTTCACCTTCCATCAAAGGAATAGAAAATATAGGATCTATCAGACCCAGAGGAGTAAATGATCCAATAACCACCCTTCCTTTTATTTTGAAGTCATTTTAAAATTTTAAAATACTATGATGGCTCCGTTGCTTTATTATTTTTCGTCTTTTATTCAGCAATCCCAAAGTTTCTTTTTTTTTTTTTTGTAATTCAAATAAATAAAAAAAAAAAATTATTTATTTGAATATTCTTTCATAACCAAATATTGTTAAGAGTCTTCTGTTGTGAAAACAAAAAAGTTTGTGACGCTGAAAGAGGGGGCCCTCGATAGATCAAATAAAATAGGAAATGCCTTTTATCTCATACTACTGTTTCGATACATAATCTTAAGGATTTCGAAAAAACAAAAGAATAAAAAAGGGTCTCATATCGAATTCAAAGTGCCATGCTATTATTACTTAATATTCATATTTTATATGGCGAAGGCATAGTTTTGTTTTATTTTTTGTCTCAAATTGAACTAAAAAAAGCAGTGGCGCCAAGCGTGAGGGAATGCTAGACGTTTGGTAATTTCTCCACCGACTAGAATAAAAGATCCCATTGAGGCGCCTAATCCCATGCATATTGTCTGTACATCAGGTCGCACAAATTGCATAGTATCATAAATAGCTACTCCGGGTATTACCCATCCGCCGGGAGAGTTTATAAATAAATACAGATCTTTGGTATCATCCTCTATACTGAGATATACCATAAGACCAATAAGTTGATTTGAGATCTCGCTATCAACCTCTTGGCCTAAAAAAAGTAATCTTTCTCGATAAAGTCGGTTGATTAGGATAAAATTGTATACCTTAAGAACCGTACATGCACCTTTTGATGCATACGGTTCAACAAAAATTAAATTGCGAAAAAAAAAAAGAATCAATGTTTAGATTCCAGTCTTTTTTAGTTTAGCGGGATCTTTTTAACTTCTAATGAACGGGCCTTCCTTTTTTCAAGAAAGATTCGTTTTGGCTCCTTTATCTATAATCTATACTATAAAAAATAAAAAAAAAAAACGAATTCATTCAATTTATTGATCTAACTTTTCATTGATGTATTCTTTCATCGAAATTAAATAGAAATTACGATGTAATTTTCTTGTTTCTGAATGGGCTTCTTCACTTCAATTCTTTTAGGTTTATGCTATACTCCGAGTAAAGATACGCCTGATTTGGATTTGCACATATAGGACAAATGCCTAAATACCATGTCTTTGTGCTACGACTTCTTTTTTTTTTCATTATTTTTATGTTTTTTATACCAAATATTCAACGTATTCATCATATGACTCGATTGATTAGCAGTTTTAGATCACTGCTATTTATAACTAAAATATGATACAAGTAGTAATTATCGAATCCATATATTCAAAATTGGGTTTTTTCTAAACGGAGCCTCTATACTTCATTTTATTGGTCCAACCAAGCAAACCATAAATTTTTCTAATTGATAAGATTAATCTGTATACCCCCTCAAAAAAAATAGATCTAATTACACTTCACGCTCCAAATTTTTGATAAT